AAAAAGTAAATATATCTTATCACGATTTTTATTTTCTAATATTTATATTTAATATTAATAATTCTTTTTTATTTATTTTATGATATTTTAAACCTTAAAACATAACATATATTAACTAATATTTCTTTTTCGATTATTTCAATTATAATTCATTCTATAACTTTTTTAATTGATGAACTTGTAATACTATATAATTCATTCGAAATTGGATTTATTCAAAACATTTTCAACTAAGTAATTTATATTGGACTAACTGATTTTTTTATCCAAAATTTTGTTACTTACGATCTTTTAATATAAATGCGTAAATCTACAATATTAATTAATACCACCCCTCAATTCAAGTGGCTAATAATGCACGTAAGTATGATGATATTAGGCTATGCATACCTTTTATGTGGATAATTATTATCAGTATCTCTTCTAGTTATTTATAGTAAAAAAATTTATTCGCGGAATTTTTATAAATTGCAAATGATAAATGATAACAGAATACATAAATCGTTAGAGTAAGTACTAATATATAAATATAGTATATAAATGGATTAATTTATTTTCTCTATGTGAAAGAAAGAAAATTAACGAGCCCACAAATATAAGTAAAAATGGTTCGTGGTAAAAACAAGATATACTTAGGACAGAAAACCCATGCTCAAATATTTTGGGCACAGGTTTTACCGGTAAAAAATAGGTTATTTATTAAGTAGCAAACGTATCAATAAGCTAGACCCATACCGCGAGTGTTTCATGCCATAAATAAAGGTGAACACTCAAGAAATCCGTTGGACATGAAGATTCACATCTTTTACAACTAACACAATCCTCGGTTCTTGGAGCAGAATAAATTTGATTGGCTAATATAAGTCAATTTTCTGTTACGATAAATGTTAATACAATAGTTATCTCGGCAGCTAAAATAGTTATAACAAAATAAAAAATCCCCTCTTAATTGACGATTGTTAAAAAGATCAAAAAATCTTACAAAATGCATGTTAACTTAATTTAATATACGTTCAAGATATATATTTATTATACAAGGCTTTAACTATATTTCGACTTGTGATCAATTCATAGATACCAATAGAAAATAGGTCCTAAAAACAAGTCTATGTTAGAACATTTTTAACCAACTTATAATTAATTTTAATTCATTTAAATCCAAACAATTAGTTTGTGAAATAAAAAAACTTATACAAATTATTGAAGTAACTCCATTCTCACTATTGAAGTAACTTTATTCCCAAGGTCAAAAGATGAAAATCTTTGTAATATTCTGAACTATTAATGACTATTCATGAACATTATAGCAAAAATGATTAAAAGATTTGTAAATCCTATATAAATAAGGAGTTGCGCAGCAGTTACAAAATATAAATTCTATATAATTTTATTTAAGGATATAGAAAAAGGTATAAATATTAAAATTAATTAGAATAAAAGATAGTTAAAAGAAATTACTGAATAACTTAATAAAATATATATTATTGCCATGAATAGTGCAATACTGAATAAATAAGTATTTCTTCTATCTAATCTAGAAGAAGATTTTCTTTGAAAAGTAGTTTTGTACTATCTATTAGAGCTTGCAAATAGGTCCCGGGTTCAATACGTTGTTCTATACAAATTATCCTTCTCCAAAATATAGAAGAGGGAGGTCTATATATCAATATGTGCCACTAACTCATAAAAATATGAAGTAATATGATTCAATTCTAACATATATAGTTCTAATATAGCTAGCTCTTTTAGGTACTTGAATATTGTCTAATAGTTTTGATCCATTTCTTTAGGATTATTGCTTCTGTGAATATAATAGCTAAATAATCTAACGCGTTATATAAAGTTAATATTGTATAATTTTTCGATTTTTCGCAATTTTTCCATCTCTATATGTAAATATATATATAACCAATTAGAGTTCATAATCAATAATATCTTTACCATCAAAAATAACAATTAGTTGAAAAACGCTATGAATTGATAGGTAGTAAGTACTTGTATTGACTATCATGAAATCTTTTCTTGTAGGTCGTGTAATTATAAGTTTGTATAGAATCGTTATTCTATGCATTGCTTGAGTAAAAAGAAGTTTATCAAAATTTAAAATGATTAAAGTCAATCCGCGTCGTACACCTCTGCTCGCATGGTATGACACCCCAAATTAACGAGTTTTTATCTCTCTAATATCCAACTCATTTAGTAATTCTTTATAGCGTTTTTTATTTATTTTTGATAAATAGGTCAGCAATCGTTGACGTTTTCCCAAAATTTTGCGCAAACCTATCTGAGACGAAAAATCTTTTTTGTGTAATTCCAAATGTAAAGTAAGTTTATTTATCTTAGTAGTGAAACTGGATATTTGAAATTCAACAGACCCTCTATTTTTTTCCTTTTCTTTTTGAGAAATAACCGAAATAAATGAATCTTTTATCATAGAAAAATTACCCTTCCTTTTTTACAAATATGGATTTTATAAATCATTAATAATGCCATTAATTTTAATGTGGAATTTTAATTTGGTATATACAAGAATATAATCCTAATTTCGTTATGAACTATGTAATTTTATGAATTCAATTACTTAAATTTGTAAAGAGATATAATATAAATAGATATCGAAACGGAAATGATTGGTCTATTTTCATATAAGAATTTGAATTTAGATTGAAAATGAAAAAAAAATACTAAGGTTTTGTTAATTAATTTTGCGATCTAATTGAAATATTAATAAAAATGGTAAATAAAACTTGTAATCCTTCCTATTATTATCCTATACCCTACTGTATAATAGTAGAGGTATAGGATATCTATAAAAATGTATTATTTACTAAACAAGGTTTTCATATTGTTGAAACTTTTCAATCGTGGATATAAATGTACTCTTAACATACTGAAACGACTGCCATTGTTTATATCAAACCAATAACGATTCATACAAGCTAAATCTTCTAATCGATAATAAGGCCAAAGAAAAAGTTTTAATTTAAGTAATTGATTTTTCTCATCATCAATCTGAGATGAAAAGCCTTTACTGTCATGTGAAATTTTGATATTGTTTTTTATGTTCTTTTTGTTTCCAAATATTAGATTTATATCTATATCATTTATATTTTTTGAATTGAAACAACTTAAAATTCTCAATTTTCTACGATGTCTAAACGATAAAATATTTTCAGGAATAAGCAAATTAAAACTTTCTTTATCTTCATTTTTGACTGTTATTTGCTTTTGGTATTTTTTATTCATTTGGTGTTTACTCTTATAAATCAATGAAATACCAATGGTTTGATACATAATAAATTGCCCGTCTTTTTGTATAGGTAAAGGAATGGCTTCGAAACTAAGTAATCCTCTTTCAACAAAGTTATTAGTCGTTAAATCTTCCGGCATCATCAGTAACTTCAAATTAATTCCTTTCTTGGTAATTAAGGCTGGAAAGCTTTTCGCTAGATTTATGGATCTATTCATGAAACAATATGCCTCGAGATTTTCGTAAAGTTTTTGCTTAAAAGTATTATTTATTTTTATTTGAAAAAGCGTATCATGTTTAGAGAACATATACGCATAATTATTTGGATTTCTCTTTTTCCTCTCTTTCATGTTTGACCTTACGGAATTTCCTTGGATTTTTGATTCTTTTTCTTTTTTATTTTGATCCTTTTTTTGCAATGTTATAAAAAAATTTCTTTTTTCCTTTTCATCAATCTGTTTAGTTTCACTAATATTTTTGTTATTTTTATTTAAATTTAAAAGAAGTAATTTACTTGGTATAAACCAAGGTTCTATTTTATATGCATTATAAAGCAATAACAATTCTGGGAATAAACAAGATTCAAGATTTGATATGGAATCCTTTAGCATTATTTTATTCATTCTCATACAATCAAAAAATTTCCTATCGGTTATTTTTTTTATATAAAAAGTAGTGGCCATTTCTATATTATTATTATTTAGATACTTCTTAAGGAGGATATTTATCGGCATATAAAAAGGAGACTCTTTGGGCGTGTATAAAATATCTTGATTTTTATTGCCTTGAAACGTAGATCTATAAAAAAAGTATTTCGTTTTATTTTCATAATTAAGAAATTTATATGATACAAGATCATATCTATAATTTTTTTTTAAATTATCTTTTTGATTAGATAATGAATATCCTTCTTCATTAGATAATAATAATGAACATATGTCAAATTCTGTTAGTTGATTTTTTTCATATGAATGTCGTGTATTTAGATAAACTGTATGTCGCCATTTTTCTGGTATTAATATAGACCATTTTATATGAGATAAATTAAATTGATAATGTCCTTTTAACCAATTTTTCCATTGATTTTTTTTATAATTTGGAAGTTTATTATTCCCAAATTTTGAAAAAACCATTCCTCTCTTTTCAAAAAAGTCTTTTATTTTAGTTTTAAGAAAAAGGGGGAACTCTTGATAATTAAGAATAGATCTTAATTTATATGAATTACTAACTTGAATTTGTGATAATTTGTAAAATACATATGCTTGTGATATGTATGTGAAGTTATAAAAATTATTTGAACTGTTTTTACTATTAATATCAAGTGACCTTGAAATAAACTGAATTTTATTTATTTTTTTTATTATTTCTTGTTTTTTTACATTAACATCAGTGTTGTAAATGATAATGTTGTAAATGATAATAATTTTTTTTATTAATTTAAGAAAAGATTTTATATTTGTTTTCGGAATATTAATCCTAGATAAAAATATACAAAGATATATTTTTTCAATGAAAACTTTCAAAAAAATGGGTAATTTAAAAATTATTTGAATATTTCTTCTTTTTAATATTTGCCGTTTTTCGGATCTTTTAGCATTAAAATTTGTTTTATTAATACTTTCTATTTTATTTAGAATTGTCTTTGTTCGATCAGCCAGATACCTTATTCTTTTTTCTGTCAATGAATGCTTTATGTTACTCGGAGATATAATTTGATTCGATGATTCGTGAATTATCTGATTGGAATCTTTTTCTTTTTTAAATTCTCTTGATTCATTTATTGCTACTTTTCTTAATCGAGATATTGGATTAACTTTTGAAAGTTCTTTTATTTTTTTTGTTATCAAAATAATATTTTTAATAATCCATTTTATGATTTTTTTAAAAAGTAATTTTGTTTTTTTTTTGAAAACTATTAGAACTTTAAAATACTTTTTTGTTAAAAATTTTTTTTTTAATTCTCTAAAAATGGGTTTAAAAAACGGAGGGATTTTTCGAGGCGAACCAAAAGGATATTTTGTTTCTATTCCCCAAACTGTTAAAAAAGAAAAACCAATTTCTTTGTTATTTGATTCTAGTTTCAATTTGTTCCAAGGTTTCAAACGGAAAGGAGATAATATTTTTATCTGAAAACCGCCTGCCAACCAATCTTCTGGAAAGTCTTTTTCAGATAATGGAATGCCTTCATAAGTGCAGTTAACATATATCTCTTTATCCAATTCTTTGAAATCCTCATGCCATTCAGAAGATTGAAATAGAAGTATACGTCCAATATTTTTCGCAATTATTAATAAAGGGAGTAGAATCCTTTTTCTAAAAAAAGATTGAAATAATAATAATAAACCTCTAATTTCCATCCCATTTGGAATCATCTCCCAATTAGCTGCTATTCTTAGTCGTTCTATTTCCTCTTTTTCCCACTTTTTTTGTTTTGCTTCTTTTTTTGTTTCTTTTGTTTGCTTCTCTATATAAGCTAAACTTTTAAATTTTTCTTTATTACTCACCCTGTTTATAATTCTAAAAATTAATTTAATTAAAAAGGAGATATCATCTTTAATCAAATAAAAAATCCTTTTTATTCTATACAAAAAATTTTTTAGTCTGTCCAAAAAAAGAGGGGAATGCACTTTTGTTTGAAACAATTTAAAAAATGCTACTTTACGTCTTTGAGCCCGCACGGAACCCACGATGTAATGTCGTTGAAAGTCGGATTCAATTCCATAGCGCAATATATAATGABYCTCTATTTTTGATGGATCCTTAGGATCTTTATCTTTAATATTTGTGCTATCTAATTTGTTAGTACTCCAAATTAATGCAGATTTGTATTCGGATGAAAGAATTTCAAACTCGCCTGGTTCTTTGGGGATATACAAGTGACTTAATATGTCTTCGAATTCTTCTTTTAATTTATATGACCACCGAAGGACTTTTTTACGGATTTCTTTTATTCTAGTAGATTTTTTGATTATTTTTTGATCATTAATATCAGTTTCAATTTGAGTCACTAAATTTTTAATATTTTTTTGTATTTTTCTTCCTTCTTTAGATAAAAAAATAGTCTTCCAAATGAGATACTCATTTAGGTCGACGGATCCCCATTTTATAATAAGTCTACTTATTAAAGTTAAGAATTCAATAATTTCTGTTGATAATGGTTTTTTATCAAATTTAGATATTTTTTGTTTATCTTGGTAATCAGTATTTAGTGGTAAAAGAAGGATACCATGAATTCTGTTTATCCCAAATTTTTCTATTAAATTTTCTAACGGAATTTTTTCTAGATGTGAAGTTGAAGGTAAAAATGTTTTGTAGGTTTTTTTTCGAAATGATCCATTTAGTAAAGGATCATATCTTTTTAATAAGTATTCTTTTGTATGATCGTCATTACACAACCTAATCTTTGTTTCGAGTATATTCAAAGAATAAAAATTGTTATCTAGAGCTTCAATTCGATTTATAAACTCATTATTTAAACTTTTAGTTTTTTGTTTGTTGATATAAAGCCAAGGATTGGAAAATTTATTAGTTGAAAATTTTTCAACTGTAAGTAGGGATATCTTTCTTTTTATCATTTCAATAAAAAAAGATAAACTAGGGAGATATGTAAAAGAAATTCTTTCTTTTCCATCACTTTTGCATATGTTAAAAAAATATTGTGACATTTCATTTCTGACACCCCCTTCTATGTAATAAATTGGTCGATTCCATCGTTTCGTATCGAAAAGAAAAATTAAAAAAGATTTTTCATATTTTTTGAATATTGATTCTTTTTTTTTTAAATTTAAATTTTTAAAATTTTCGTTTGCATTGATATTAATTAAATACGATTCTTCAATATCTTTTTTTTTTTCCATTTTTTCTTCGTAATCTGTCCCATCTTGTTTTACTAAACTTTGTTTCGATTTTCCTATTTGGGAAAGTTGAAACAGTTTTGTAGTAAAAAGGGGTACCGGCATTCTGCCTAAATTATAGAGACAGATAATAAACAAAAGAATTTTAAAAAATCTAGCCACTGAATATCTAAATTCAGACTTAAGATACTTATTAGCTCGAATGTACCTATTTTTTGAACTTCCAAAAAGATATCTATAATAAAATTGCTGTATCCAGACTAATACTAATCCAAGACATTTCATGAATATAAATTGGCCAATTACCCAACCAAAAAAGCTACTTGTTACAAATAACATCTTGTTGTTGCATCGAAACATATAAATGTTGACAGATCTGGATAACATTGAACTTGG